GAAAATTAGCAGTTCGCCCTGTTAATCCGCCAGGGCCCAAATAACTCAATTTTCTCCCATGAACGATTTGTGTCAATGGATTAGTTCGATCCAAAACTTGAGATAATGGGTGTAATCCGAAAAAGGATTCATAAGTAGTTGTTAACGGAGTTGAAGTTACCAAATTCTGAGGAGTAGGTATCAATTTATGCCTAATTGCTCCGGAGATAGTTCCCTTAACTACATTTTCTAAACGAGCCAGAGCCAACCCGAGCTGGTCTTGTAAAAGATCCGCTACAGAGCGAATACGTTTATTTTTCAAATGATTCATATCATCAAGTGTACCCATTCCAAATTTCATCCCAATCAAATGATCGGCAGCTGCTAATATATCTCGTGGTAACAAAAATATATTATTCTGAGGTATATTAAGATTCAGTCTCCAATTAATATTTCGGCGACCAATCCTTCCTAATTCACACCTTTGGTGAAAGAATTTTTTTTGTAATTCCTTACATAAGGATTCAGAAAATATTGGATCCCCACCTACACAAGAAAATTGTTGATAAAACTCCAAAATAGCATTTTCTTTTGACCCAATTTTTTTTTTCTCCTTATCGGTCAAGAAAGATAAGAAAATTTCAGGGTAGCAAACATTCTCTAGAATTTCTCGTAGATTCGAACCCATAGCTGATGATAGAACTAGAATAGATATTTTCTGTTTCCTACTCACCCGAGCCCATATTCTTGCTTTTTTATCAATCTCTAATTCTAACCTGCCTCCCCAATCTGATATTATGGTGCCGGTATAGACCGAAATCCCGTTATGATCCAATTCTGACTGGTAATAGATACCGGGACTTTGCAATATTTGATTGATCACAATTCTGTATATTCCGTTTACTATAGAAGTTCCAAGGGAATTCATTAAAGGAATGTTTCCAATAAAAATTCTTTGTTCTTGCATATTCCTACTGGTTTTCCAAATTAATCCCGCGGATACATATAATTCAGAAGAATATGTAAGTGATTCATAGACAGCATCTCGTTCTTTTATCAGAGGTTCTACCAATTGATATGTTTCCACAAATAATTGAAATTCAATTTCGTGATCTATATCTTCAATTTTTGGAAACTTCGAAAGTTCTTCTATTAAACCCTGATCAATAAACCGATAAAACCCTTCAAATTGTATCTGATTAAATCCGGGTATTGTAGATGTTCCCTCTTTTCCATCCCCAAGCATCTTTTTTGAATTTCCCATTTATCCGTTTATTGAAAAAATCCCATCCCATCTCTCATTCTTCACCGAATCATATCCATAGAATTCGATCTAACAATAATGGAATTTCTATTCTGTTTACTGAATCACATGAAATTTTATCCAACTCCAAGATATATGGAATGTATGAAATACGTATGAACGGAGACTAGATTCAATTGGAATTTTTTTATAAGAAATAGATCCAAATGGAACAGAATTGAGAAATACCGCTGGAACTTACGGAGTTTTGTAAAGACTAGAAAAACCAAGTAATTTCATTTTCACCTATGATATTACATATTCCAATTCGATTGCATACCATAAAAAATGTATTCATCATTGGATCTGTTCGAGCAGATAAACATATAATAAATAGAAAACTTTTTTTTTAACCACATTTCATTGTTCAAAAAAATATTTGCGGAAAAGAGATTGATTTTTACCTATTTTGAATAGAATAGTTAGAATATCATTGAATTGAAGTAGGTAAGAAAACTTGTGTTTTTTTATTTATTAATTTTTATTATTATTAAAATAAAAAAAAATGCACAGATATATATGTCTCTTTTTCTTCTTTTATTGTGGTACAGTTCTGTTTGGGACAGCACATGCTGTGCTCTATCAAAAAGGAAATTTTCTCGTCAAGGGAAAAATTGAAATATAAAAATTTATTGAGAATTACTCCTCAAAAGCATCCCTAGAGAGATAAAATACCCCATTATAGAGCTATAGCTCTATAACACAACGTAACGTATGTTCTGATTCTGGGGTTTACATATACTCATCATTACTGTTATAATTGAAATTGAAGAAGATTTCTTTTTAATTGAAAAAACTCAATGTAGATTAGTTATAAATCCATTGATTTTCTTAATATTATTAGAAATAAAAAAATGTAGATTTTTTTTTTAATTCAAAAATGGTCATGAATTTACAGTCAATAGTTAATGGTTCTGGTTTGTCCTGGATTCTATATTTTGTGACTGAAAATCTATAGATATATATTTTTCGGAGTTGAAAAAAAAAAAGCAAATTGGAATCTAGTTTCTATCGTTTTGGCGGCATGGCCGAGTGGTAAGGCGGGGGACTGCAAATCCTTTTTCCCCAGTTCAAATCCGGGTGCCGCCTCAACAACAGACTTTAAATAACAAACGTAGGAATAGGAAAAGACTCTTGATACTTTCTTTTCGTTATTCTAAGCCCCCGGCTCTCGAGGTTCTATTCTCTAACCTAAAGTTTTGCCTATCAGATTCAAGGAAAACTTAAAGTAGTGGAGGGAAATCTGTAAATCTTTACTTGCCACTACTAATTGAGTTCCACTTACTGAGTCTTCAATTAGATTGGATAGCCAGAGAGGGAATTAAATTAATAGTTTTGGAAAGGACCTAAGATACTTTGGATATAGACTCATGAAAGTCTCGGAATGCTCCGACATTCAATCAATATTAGATTAGATTAGATGAAGAATTGCCTTTCATTTTACTTCAAAAAATAAAAAATGATAAAAGAAAGAAAAAGTCTTCTTCTTTCTACATGTGAGTCAGATTCCTTGGATACTTCGAAAAATGTCCGTTTGCTTGTGTTTACATCTTGTCGATTCTACTAGAAATTTTATAATAAGAATAACTCATTATAAGATTATAAGATAAGTGGATTTTTGGAGTAGTTCATCAATGGTGACCAAATGCCTCTCCCTTTTTTTGACTCTGCACCAGTGATTTCACTATTATTAGTAAACAATAATGGAATAGTTTCTTCATATTCATAGAAATAGGGGGCAGAATTCACATGGATATAGTAAGTCTCGCATGGGCTGCTTTAATGGTAGTTTTTACATTTTCCCTCTCTCTCGTAGTGTGGGGACGAAGTGGACTCTAAAAATACTTCTAATTGCGGTAATAATCAAACTCTATCAACCTGTATCAATTGTTTTCGTTTTCTAGACCGTTCGGCAATTTTTTTTCAGATTTTTTTTTTAGAAATTGGATTTATGTTTTGTTTTATTGACTCATTTGCTATTTTTATATCAGGGTTTACGCGGTTAACCATTTATGGGGTAACCCCTTTCGAAATCTGAAGAAGCTTCCATCGAATTGGGATTATCGGTTTGGGATTATCTGTATTAAATGGATCAAACAAACAAATGAAATTGAGAAAGTATGTACATACATTTCATATTCTATTTCATTTATATTGACGTTTATAAAGAAAAAGAGAGATATAGGTGGATTCCTTTATATTAATATATTTCACTTGTATCTTTATACATTATAATAACCATAATGGCTAGTATGGTAGAAAGAGATCTCTTTCTACCATACTAGCGGGCCCTTTAGGATACTACTACTGAGTCTAATGCATTCCTTTCATTTAAGACGAGAAATTGAAATCTTTTTTTTTCATTGATAGTAAAATTGTATTCAAATTAATCATTTTGACTAACGGTTTTTACGTAAATTATAAGTAAAAAAGCAGTAGGAACGAGAATGAAGAGTGCAGTAGCAATAAATGCAAGAATATTGACTTCCATAATTTAATCGTTTATTATTATTATTTTTTTTCTTTGGAATATCTCGGGATTTAATCCCATAGAGATGAGAAATCTTTCGCTTGTAAACTCACTCAGATGAATTAGATTTCTATGATATCGAATGAAAGAAATATCATGAATAACAATATCGGAGCTATAAAATCGATTCATCGTCAAGAATTTAATAGTATAACATAGGAAGATCTTTTATCCACACCCAATACATAATGAGATTCTTGATCCAATCAAAAAATATTTATTTATGATTTTTTTTCCCGGCTTTCCTTTCTAAAACCTAGTAGTTTACTTTCCTTGTACAATCATCTGATGAAGTATCATAAAAAAACCTTTTCTACTTCGATCCTTTACAAAAAGAGTTTATAAAGAACCTTAAATAAACAATAGAAATCAAATAGAGAAAACAAGTACGAAGTTCAATTTGAAATAAAAAAATTGAAAGGGTTTATCATCTTTTTGGAAAACAAAGAAAGGGAATGTGACAAAGACGAGTCCCAGTAAAAAAAACGAAAATATTCAAAAAAATTAACTCGTTAATTTTTCTTACGAGTTTTTTATTCGACATCGCCTCTAATCTTTAATAAAGAGCATATTCATTAGGGAAGACGCATTTTATCTTTATTAAAAAAAAATCCTCTTTCCTTGGTTGGATTCGAACTATTTAAAATTCCTTGACTTCATAGAAAGAAAAGTATATATAGGTACTCTTGGCAAATGTATTATACGCTATCCTATTCCATTTTCCTACACGAATTAATGGGAGATCAGTTGACAAAAAGCGGAAACCCCATACAGTTTCTCTTTCTTGAAGTGTTGAATGCTCTCAATAATTATAATTAATTTACATATGTCTCTCTACCCTAGTTAAAATAATCGACCCTTTCTTTTGTTTTATGAAAAAAGAAAAATAAAACAAAAAGATAAATGAAACCATTTTCATCCCCTTGCCCAGAAACAAAAAGGGGAGTTGATGTATTGAATCCGCCGGGACTGACGGGGCTCGAACCCGCAGCTTCCGCCTTGACAGGGCGGTGCTCTGACCAATTGAACTACAATCCCATGGAAATCAAGTGGGTAGCTTACATATTCCTTCTTATGATTTCATTTTAATCATTTCAATTTTAGATTAAAATTTTTGTTTTGTAACAAAGAAAGTCACAAGTGATATATTGATATCTATACGGATATCACTTTAGTGAGAGCAAGACG